TCAAAAGATGGTCGAAAGAAAAAATCTCTATTTGATGGGGCTTCTTCCTATACCTATGAATTCCATTGGACCCAGAAATGAGACATTGGAAGAATCTTTTTGGTCTTCCAATATCAATAGGTTGATTGTTTCGCTCCTGTATCTTCCAAAAGGGAAAAAGATTTCTGAGAGTTGTTTCATGGATCCGCAAGAGAGTACTTGGGTTCTCCCAATAAATAAAAAGTGTATCATGCCTGAATCGAACCGGGGTTCGCGGTGGTGGAGGAACCGGATCGGAAAAAAGAGGGATTCTAGTTGTAAGATAGCTAATGAAACCGTAGCTGGAATTGAGATCTCATTCAAAGAGAAAGATAGCAAATATCTGGGGTTTCTTTTTTTATCCTATACGGATGATCCGATCCGCAAGGACCATGATTGGGAATTGTTTGATCGTCTTTCTCCGAGGAAGAAGCGAAACATAATCAACTTGAATTCGGGACAGCTATTCGAAATCTTAGGGAAAGACTTGATTTGTTATCTCATGTCTGCTTTTCGTGAAAAACGACCAATTGAAGGGGAGGGTTTCTTCAAACAACAAGGAGCTGAGGCAACTATTCAATCAAATGATATTGAGCATGTTTCCCATCTCTTCTCGAGAAACAAGTGGGGTATTTCTTTGCAAAATTGTGCTCAATTTCATATGTGGCAATTCCGACAAGATCTCTTCGTTAGTTGGGGGAAGAATCAGCACGAATCGGATTTTTTGAGGAACGTATCGAGAGAGAATTGGATTTGGTTAGACAATGTGTGGTTGGTAAACAAGGATCGGTTTTTTAGCAGGGTACGGAATGTATTGTCAAATATTCAATATGATTCCACAAGATCTATTTTCGTTCAAGTAACGGATTCTAGCCAATCGAAAGGATCTTCTGATCAATTCAGAGATCTTTTCGATTCCATTAGAAATGAGGATTCAGAATATCACACATTGATCGATCAAACAGAGATTCAGCAACTAAAAGAAAGATCGATTCTTTGGGATCCTTCCTTTCTTCAAACGGAACGAACAGAGATAGAATCAGATCGATTCCCGAAATGCCTTTTTGGATCTTCCTCAATGTCCCGGCTATTCACGAAACGTGAGAAGCAGATGAATAATCATCTGCTTCCGAAAGAAATCGAAGAATTTCTTGGGAATCCTACAAGATCAATTCGTTCTTTTTTCTCTGACAGATGGTCAGAACTTCATCTGGGTTCGAATCCTACCGAGAGGTCCACTAGAGATCAGAAATTTTGGAAGAAAAAACAAGATGTTTCTTTTGTCCCTTTCAGGCGATCGGAAAATAAAGAAATGGTTGATATATTCAAGATAATTACGTATTTACAAAATACCGTCTCAATTCATCCTATTTCATCAGATCCGGGATGTGATATGGTTCCGAAGGATGAACCAGATATGGACAGTTCCAATAAGATTTCATTCTTGAACAAAAATCCATTTTTTGATTTCTTTCATCTATTCCATGACCGGAACAAAGGGGGATACACGTTACACCACGATTTTGAATCAGAAGAGAGATTTCAAGAAATGGCAGATCTATTCACTCTATCAATAACCGAGCCGGATCTGGTGTATCATAGGGGATTTGCTTTTTCTTCGGTCCGGATCCACTGCGGGAATGATTTGGAAGATCCAAAACGAAAAACAGCGGTATTTGCTAGCAACAACATCATGGAGGCAGTCAATCAATATAGATTGATCCGAAATCTGATTCAAATCCAATATAGCACCTATGGGTACATAAGAAATGTATCGAATCGATTCTTTTTAATGAATAGATCCGATCGCAACTTCGAATATGGAATTCAAAGGGATCAAATAGGAAATGATACTCTGAATCATATAACTATAATGAAAATGAAATATACGATCAACCAACATTTATCGAATTTGAAAAAGAGTCAGAAGAAATGGTTTGATCCTCTTATTTCTCGAACCGAGAGATCCATGAATCGGGATCCTGATGCATATAGATACAAATGGTCCAATGGGAGCAAGAATTTCCAGGAACATTTGGACCATTTCGTTTCTGAACAGAAGAGCCTTTTTCAAGTAGTGTTCGATCGATTACGTATTAATCAATATTCGATTGATTGGTCCGAGGCTATCGATAAACAAGATTTGTCTAAGTCACTTCGTTTCTTTTTGTCCAAGTCACTTCGTTTCTTTTTGTCCAAGTCACTTCTCTTTTTGTCCAAGTTACTTCTCTTTTTGTCCAAGTCACTTCCCTTTTTCTTTGTGAGTATCGGGAATACCCCCATTCATAGGTCCGAGATCCACATCTATGAATTGAAAGGTCCGAATGATCAACCCTGCAATCAGTTGTTAGAATCAATAGGTGTTCAAATCGTTCATTTGAATAAATTGAAACCCTTCTTATTGGATGATCATGATACTTCCCAAAGACCCAAATTCTTGATCAACGGAGGAACAATATTCCCATTTTTGTTCAAAAAGATA